ATTTACCGATCTTACTAATCACAATAGATCAAATAGCAATGGATACGACTATTCCAACAGTTAGACCTTTCTTTGGTATGGATTCTCTGACTGTGGTACGGAAAAGACTGTTAAAGAAAAGAGTAGACAAGGAATGAAAATATCCCTCTCGGTCTATGACACCTAAACGGAAGAAAAATCCGGATCAAACCCTTATTTATCTTAACCTTAGGTTAATTTACGAAAGGGAGCAAAATGGGGTCGAACCCTTATTCTTATTAGTCTTTTTTTTTATTTTTGTTAGGTTTAAGTCTGACGAGAATAATATTCTACAACTAACAATTCATTTATTTTCAAACCGACCCACTTACTATCTATTATTTGATTGACTAATCCTTTATATTGGAATGCTTGAAGAGTCAAATGGTTTGGCAATTCCTCATTAGGGGATGAATCGAGAGAATTTTGAATTAGAGCTTTAGATTTTTGTTCATCCCTCGCCGCAATAGTATCTCGGGGTTTGCAGCGATAACTTGGTATATCTACTATACGACCATTGACTAAAATATGTCTATGGTTAACTAATTGGCGAGCTCCCGGAATAGTCGGAGCCATACCCAACCGAAAAAGGATGTTATCCAGGCGCATTTCAAGCAATTGTAGTAAAACTTGACCTGTTGACCCCTTTGCCTTTCCGGCGATACGAACGTATTTAAGTAATTGTCGTTCTGTAAGACCATAATGAAAACGCAATTTTTGTTTTTCTTCTAGGCGAATACGATATTGGGATTTTTTCCCGGAACGCGATTGGTTTCTAAGATCACTTGCAGCTCTGGGCCTTTTATTAGTTAGTCCTGGTAAAGCCCCCAGGCGCCGTATTTTTTTGAAACGAGGACCTCGGTAACGCGACATAAAGACTCCTTCTTCTTATTTATATTTAATTATTATTGATGAAATTTCATCATTCTACAGAATAAATCTAAACTAAAAATGAACTAAATTCTAAAATTTACTGAAGTATTATTCTATTAAAGAATAATGAGATGAGTTGGATAAATATCCAGATCTTTATATTCTATATATAGAAAAAGAAAAGGATTCTTTTTATGAGATAGTTGGAAATTCCTATAACATAAAAAATAAATGGCTTTTGCGAAAAGAGGAAGACACTTTTTTTTTTTCAATATTCTTTGATTTCAAAGATGCATTATCAATCATGTAAAACATCGAATAAAATAAATAGAGAAAAGCCTACTATCGGAATCGAACCGATGACCATCGCATTACAAATGCGATGCTCTAACCTCTGAGCTAAGCAGGCTCACATAACATAAATTTGACATACATAAGAATTCAATAAACTCTTAGAATTTTGCTATTAACTATTTAATTTAAATTCTTGGCTATTCATATTCGCTATTATGATTTCGCTATTATGAATATTATATTATTAATTAATAATTTAAAGTTAAAGAATAGAATTATAGAATTTCAAATAACTGTTAAATATTATATTATTATTATTATATAGAACATAAATATTATATTATAGAACATAACAATTAATGTAGCGATATAGAATTTCAAATTTTTTATCACAATTAAATATTTTTTATTATTTTTAATAAAAAAAAAGAATCGACCGTTCAAGTATTTGAAATTTTTGGGGGAAAGGAGTGGAAGAGAGACAGATGTTTAGGGTATGTATCCACCTATATTGAATTGCGGATACAGAAATGATAAAATAGTTTTTGATTGGACCGAATATGAGCCTCCTATAGATATAGTAGATATAGAATATGAAAGAAGATAGACAAGAAATCAAAGACAAAGAGGAGAAAACACTTTTTCGAGACAGGAATCGCCATCTATCTAATGAATTCAACTGTTCCGCTATAAATGAAAGAAAAAAGGGAACGAGATCACAATGAGATTTTCATCTCAAAAAGGGGGATATGGCGAAATCGGTAGACGCTACGGACTTAATTGGATTGAGCCTTGGTATGGAAACTTACTAAGTGATAACTTTCAAATTCAGAGAAACCCTGGAATTAATAAAAATGGGTAATCCTGAGCCAAATCACGTTTTCCGAAAACAAACAAAGGTTCAGAAAACGAAAATAAAAAAGGATAGGTGCAGAGACTCGATGGAAGTTGTTCTAACGAATGGAGTTGATTGTCTTACATTGGTAGAGGAATCCTTCTATCGAAACTTCAGAAAAGATGAAGGATAAACCTGTATACACAATACAGAAGAATTGGTATGAATCAATTCCATATTGAAGAAAGAATCGAATATCCATTGATCAAACCATTCACTCCATAATCTGATAAATCTTTGATTAATCGGACGAGAATAAAGATAGAGTCCCGTTCTACATGTCAATACCGGCAACAATGAAATTTATAGTAAGAGGAAAATCCGTCGATTTCAAAAATCATGAGGGTTCAAGTCCCTCTATCCCCAAAAAGACCATTTGACTCCCTAATTATTTATCGTATCCTTTATTTATCGTATCCT